CGCACAGACTCCTTTTTTCTATATTTTTAGAGAGAGAGAATTGATATACGATCTATTTGAAGCTGCTACAGGTATGCGAATGATGCATAATTACTTTCGCATCGGAGGAGTAGCCGCCGATCTACCTTATGGATGGATCGATAAATGTTTAGATTTCTGTGATTATTTTTTACGAGGAGTTGTTGAATATCAACAACTTATTACACAGAATCCCATTTTTATAGAACGAGTTGAAGGAGTCGGTTTTATTAGCGGAGAAGAAGCAGTAAATTGGGGCTTATCGGGACCGATGTTACGAGCTTCTGGAATACAATGGGATCTTCGTAAAGTTGATCCTTATGAGTCTTACAACCAATTTGATTGGAAAATCCAATGGCAAAAAGAAGGGGATTCATTAGCTCGCTATTTAGTACGAATGGGTGAAATGAGGGAATCCATCAAAATTATTCAACAGGCTGTAGAGAAAATTCCTGGGGGTCCTTATGAGAATTTAGAAGTCCGACGCTTTAAGAAAGCAAAGAATTCCGAATGGAATGATTTTGAATATCGATTTCTTGGTAAAAAACCTTCGCCCAATTTTGAATTGTCAAAGCAAGAGCTTTATGTAAGAGTGGAAGCTCCAAAAGGTGAATTAGGAATTTATCTGGTAGGAGATGATAGTCTTTTCCCCTGGAGATGGAAAATTCGTCCACCTGGTTTTATTAATTTGCAAATTCTTCCTCAACTAGTTAAAAAAATGAAATTGGCTGATATCATGACGATATTAGGTAGTATAGATATCATTATGGGGGAAGTTGATCGTTGAAATGATAATAGATAGGGTAGAGGTAGAAACTATCAATTCTTTTTCGAAATCGGAATTATTAAAAGAAGTCTATGGACTGATATGGATTCTACCTATTTTGACCCTCCTACTGGGAATCACAATAGAAGTACTGGTAATTGTGTGGTTAGAAAGAGAAATATCCGCATCGATACAACAACGTATTGGTCCTGAATATGCTGGCCCCCTGGGACTGCTTCAAGCTATAGCCGATGGAACTAAGCTCCTTTTTAAGGAGGATATCCTGCCATCCCGAGGAGATATTCCTTTATTTAGCATTGGACCCTCTATAGCAGTCATATCAATTTTATTAAGTTTTTTAGTTATCCCTTTAGGATATCGTTTTGTTTTAGCCGATCTTAGTATTGGTGTTTTTTTATGGATTGCCATTTCAAGTATTGCTCCTATTGGTCTTCTTATGGCAGGATATAGCTCAAATAATAAATATTCTTTTTTAGGCGGTCTACGAGCTGCTGCTCAATCTATTAGTTATGAAATACCATTAACTTTTTGTGTGCTAGCAATATCTCTACGTGTGATTCGTTAAAATAGGATCTTTTTCCTCTAAAATCCATTGAATATTTATCTTCCTTTTCTTATTCTATATTCGGGTTGGTAAGTTAAACTAGATAGCTATATGAGTGAAACAAAACAGCTTATTAATTTGTAGTAAAAAGAAAAAATCTCATTTCCTACGTACAAGAAAAAAGTTGAAGTAAACATAAGCAGTGTAAACTCTTTACCCCAAGGTTGAGATTTTTTGATTAGTCATCATATCTTGAAGCGGGCAAGAATAAAGGATTCGCGATATGGAATTCCATTATCCTAGTTATTACTATAACTTATAATCATAAGAGGAATCCATCAAAAGTTAGTGAGGGGTTAGGAACACTAAAGTACATAAAGGATTAGTAATGAGGAAATCTAAGGCATTAGAGATTTTTCCTCATAAAAGGAATCATAATAAGGACTTGAAATTGGTAGAAATGATCAAGTAGTACTTTCTTCGGATTCCGATCCAGAGTATGTTCCCATTCACTTGTTAAGGAAATGGCTATCAAGAACGAATTAACCCTTTATTCCTTTTTTCTTTTTAAGTACCCCTCCCGGGGGAAAGAAGAATAGGACAAAAGATATGGAATGCAATACAAAAAAAGATCTTTATTTATTCTTTCCTTCCTCTATTCATATTCATACAGAATTCCTCATGAACTAATGCCCAATTCTTTTCATTTATTAATTGCTATAACGAGTGTTTTATTCCAAGATTAAGTTATTGCTGAACAAAGAAAAATTCTCATTATATTATAAAGGACGAGATCAATTCGGAAGCGCTTTTTCTTATTCTAGCAGACGGAATTCCTTTGGTCTAATTTAGGACTTTCCAATCGATTTTATCTTACCTAATTCTATCTATGCCCAGGGGGATAATACCGAAATGAAACAACCCTTTCCTTTTTTCTGATCATAGAGAAGCCGTATGAAGCTAAGGTTTCATGTACGGTTTTGGAATAGCGGTGGGAACTGTGATGTTATCATCGACTATGATTATCTAACAGTTCAAGTACAGTTGATATAGTTGAAGCACAGTCAAAATATGGTTTTTTTGGATGGAATCTTTGGCGTCAGCCTATAGGTTTTCTGGTTTTTCTAATTTCTTCTTTGGCAGAATGTGAAAGATTACCCTTTGATTTACCAGAAGCAGAGGAAGAATTAGTAGCAGGTTATCAAACCGAATATTCCGGTATCAAATATGGTTTATTTTATCTTGTTTCTTACCTAAATTTATTAGTTTCCTCTTTATTTGTAACAGTTCTCTACTTAGGCGGGTGGAATTTATCTATTCCCTATATATCCTTTTTTGGATTTTTCCAAATGAATAAAATGGTTGGAATTTTGGAAATGACAATGGGTATCTTTATTACATTAACTAAAGCTTATTTATTTCTCTTCATTTCTATCACAATAAGATGGACTTTACCCAGGATGAGAATGGATCAGTTATTAAATCTTGGATGGAAATTTCTTTTACCTATTTCCCTGGGCAATCTCTTATTAACAACTTCTTCCCAACTTGTTTCACTATAAATAAGATAATACAATAATAATAAGAATATTTTCAACACAAAAATTCTCTCAAACAAGAGAAAGAAACATACCTTTTTCATAGATATTTATAATATGTTCCCTATGGTAACTGGGTTCATGAGTTATGGTCAACAAACAATACGCGCTGCAAGGTACATTGGTCAAAGTTTCATAATTACCTTATCCCACACAAATCGTTTACCTATAACGATTCACTACCCTTATGAAAAATCAATTACATCGGAGCGTTTCCGGGGGCGAATCCACTTTGAATTTGATAAATGTATTGCTTGTGAAGTATGTGTTCGCGTATGCCCGATAGATCTACCCCTTGTGGATTGGAGATTTGAAAAGGATATTAAAAGGAAACAATTGCTTAATTATAGTATTGATTTTGGAGTTTGTATATTTTGTGGTAATTGTGTTGAGTACTGTCCGACAAGCTGTTTATCAATGACTGAAGAATATGAACTTTCTACTTATGATCGTCATGAATTGAATTACAATCAAATTGCTTTGAGTCGGTTACCAATCTCCATAATGGGAGATTACACAATTCAAACAATTAGGAATTCGACTCAAAGTAAAATAGAGGAAGAAAAATCTTTGAATTCAAGAACGATTACTAATTACTAGGATTTTTCTTTTTTGTTAGAAAAATCCAATAGTTCTTTACTAACTATAAAGAAAAACGAATAACTACTGCTTATTGCAAATTATTCCTGATTTAAAATGAGAGTAGATTTTCGTGATGTGATTTCTAACTATACAACTTATATACAAAAAATATCCTAATCCCTTTTTCCTTCCTTGAATCTTTTAGTTTTAGTCAGTTCATGAAAAATTTTATACTATTAATTTATTCTTATCCATAATGGATTTACCTGGACCAATACATGAGATTCTTGTGCTATTTGGGGAATTTTTTCTTCTACTAGGGGGCATAGGAGTAGTATTACTTACCAACCCAATTTATTCTGCCTTTTCGCTGGGATTAGTTCTTATTTGTATATCCTTATTCTATATTTTATTGAATTCCTACTTTGTAGCTGTCGCACAACTTCTTATTTATGTGGGAGCCATAAATGTCTTGATCATATTTGCCGTAATGTTCATAGATGGCTCAGAATGGTCTAAAAATAAGAATTATTGGACTATTGGAGATGGGTTCACTTCACTCGTTTGTATAACTATTCTTTTTTCACTAATGACTACTATCCCAGATACGTCATGGTATGGAATTCTTTGGACTACAAGATCAAACCAAATAGTAGAACAGGGTCTCATAAATAACGTTCAACAAATTGGGATTCATTTAGCAACTGATTTTTATCTTCCGTTTGAACTCATTTCTATAATTCTTCTAGTTTCTTTAATAGGTGCAATTACTATGGCTCGGCAATAAGAAATACTTAGAATGAGTCAAAATTCTTAGAATTTCAAATCTAAAATAAGTAACTAAAATAAATAACTAAAAAAGAATCACAATTTTGATTTAGTAAAACCCATCTACTGCCAACAAATACCTTCTCTTCTCTTTTGTTGTGTAATTGTTCTATTCTAATTAATTGAATCGGTTCAATTCTTGTCCTCATATTGAAATGAATCGAGATTGATAAGGAGTTAGTTAATGATGTTTGAGCATGTACTTTTTTTGAGTGTCTATTTATTTTCGATTGGTATCTATGGATTGATCACAAGCCGAAACATGGTTAGAGCTCTAATATGTCTTGAACTTATACTGAATTCAATTAATCTAAATCTCGTAACATTTTCTGATCTATTTGATAGTCGCCAATTAAAAGGAGACATTTTCGCAATTTTTGTTATAGCCCTTGCGGCTGCTGAAGCAGCTATTGGACTATCCATTCTTTCTTCCATCCATCGTAACAGGAAATCAACTCGTATCAATCAATCTAATTTTTTGAATAATTAGACTTTTGAATAATTAGACATAGAATCCTCTAAACAAATAAACAAAGGCGCACATATAATGATAATATAAAATTCAAATATTAAGATGAATAGAAATCGAATACTATTTTCTTATTATTTTATTATTTTAGAATATCTATTTTTTGAGTAGGTTATTGTATAGTATTCTTTTTTACTTATTGAATTTTTGCAATTCATTGATATTGCAATTTGAATATTGCAATAATTTATATTGAAAAGACGATAGCCAATTTATTGGCTAGTTCGAATTCGTATGTACAATTCGTATAATTATGATTGTTGAAGACCAAAATTCAAGTCTCTTGGCTCTTTTCACGCTTTCTCACAAACGGATTAAGAAATATATTGCATTATTTATTTGTTGAAGTTTGGATAAACCATTGCTTCGTCTGGTGCCTACAATACATATGACTCATATAGTACTAATTTCATTTTTACCAGATCGAAAATTTTTATGTTGAAAAGGAAAATTTATAGATCCAATGTCACATTCCGTAAAAATTTATGATACATGTATAGGATGCACTCAATGTGTACGAGCTTGTCCAACAGATGTATTAGAAATGATACCCTGGGATGGGTGTAAAGCCAAGCAAATTGCTTCTGCCCCGAGAACCGAAGATTGTGTGGGTTGTAAGAGATGCGAATCTGCCTGCCCAACAGATTTTTTAAGTGTCCGCGTTTATTTAGGGCCTGAAACAACCCGCAGCATGGCTCTATCTTATTGATACGTTACAAAAAACTCCACTTGAATCGTCTGATTCCTCTTTACCGAAGAAGCCTGTGCTCGAAATAAGCGAGCACGGGCTTTTCTGGTCAAAACGTATCTTGTCTTTATCACTTTATCATGAGTTATTTTCCTTGGTTAACAATACTTGTTGTTTTGCCGATATTTGCAGGTTCATTAATTTTCTTTTTACCTCATAGGGGAAACAAAATCGTTAGGTGGTATACTATATCTATTTGTTTATTAGAATTCCTTCTAATGACTTATGCATTCTGTTATCATTTCCAATTGGAGGATCCCTTAATCCAATTAAAGGAGGATTCTAAATGGATAGATGTCTTTGATTTCCACTGGAGATTGGGAATCGATGGACTTTCATTAGGATCTATTTTATTGACAGGATTTATCACTACTTTAGCTACTTTAGCAGCTTGGCCGGTTACCCGGAATTCGCGATTATTCTATTTCCTGATGCTAGCAATGTATAGTGGTCAAATAGGATTATTTTCTTCGCGAGACCTTTTACTTTTTTTTATCATGTGGGAGTTAGAATTAATTCCTGTTTACTTACTTTTATCCATGTGGGGGGGAAAGAGGCGTCTGTATTCAGCTACAAAGTTTATTTTGTATACTGCAGGCGGTTCCATTTTTTTCTTAATCGGAGTTCTAGGTATGGGCTTATATGGTTCCAACGAACCAAGATTAGATTTGGAAAGATTAATTAATCGATCATACCCTGCAACATTGGAAATACTATTTTATTTGGGCTTCCTTATTGCTTATGCTGTCAAATTGCCAATTATACCCCTACATACGTGGTTACCAGATACCCATGGGGAAGCGCATTACAGTACATGTATGCTTTTAGCGGGAATCCTATTAAAGATGGGAGCATACGGATTGATTCGGATCAATATGGAATTGTTACCTCATGCTCATTATCTATTTTCCCCCTGGTTGGTAATAATAGGAGCGATGCAAATAATCTATGCAGCTTCAACTTCTCTTGGTCAACGAAATTTCAAAAAAAGAATAGCCTATTCCTCCGTATCTCACATGGGTTTCATAATTATAGGAATTGGTTCCATAACCAACATTGGACTCAATGGAGCTATTTTACAAATACTATCCCATGGATTTATTGGTGCTACACTTTTTTTCTTGGCGGGAACGGCTTGTGATAGAATGCGTCTTGTTTATCTCGAAGAACTGGGGGGGATATCTATCCCAATGCCGAAAATTTTTACCATGTTTAGTAGCTTTTCAATGGCTTCTCTTGCCTTACCAGGAATGAGCGGTTTTGTTGCAGAATTAGTAGTATTTTTTGGACTAATTACTAGTCCCAAATTTCTGTTAATGCCAAAAATCCTAATTACTTTTGTAATGGCAATTGGAATGATATTAACTCCTATTTATTTATTATCTATGTTACGCCAGATGTTCTATGGATACAAGCTATTTCATGTTCCAAACGCAAATTTTGTGGATTCTGGACCGCGAGAACTCTTTCTTTTAATCTGTATCTTTTTACCAGTAATAGGAATTGGTATTTATCCAGATTTTGTTCTCTCGCTATCCGTTGACAGGGTAGAGGCTCTCTTATCCAATTATTATCCTAAATAGGACTTTTTTTTTTTAACTAGTCCGCTCTATACTCTATATTCCATAGTGGAAAAACCAAATAATTCAGAAAAAAGTAAAAAAGTCTAAGTCTAATTAGATATATCTCGAATTTTTGAGAACCCTTTGAGAAGGCGTTCAAGGGGTTCTCAAATCAAACAAAAATGGAAAAACTTTCATTTCATGAAGGTTTTATGTTATGTAATCATTTAGATGGTAATGTAAATGAACCATAACTATGTAAACCTATTCCTAATAGATTGATACCAAAATAGCAGATCCAAATTATAAGAAATCCTATTGAAGCTACAAGTGCGGAATTCGTACCCTTCCAATTTGGATTTGTTCTACTATGTAAATAAATTGCGAATATGGTCCAAGTAATAAATGCCCAAGTTTCCTTAGGATCCCAATTCCAATAGGATCCCCACGCCTCATTAGCCCATACTGCTCCACAAAGAATACCTATGGTTAAAAGGGTAAACCCTAGGCTAATGACACGATAACTCCAAGAATCCAAACGCTCAGTTAATTGATATTTGTAATAATTTGAAAATGAAGGAAAAGAGGTGTTTTTTAAAGCACTTCTTTTTGCATAGAAATATTCAATCTCATTAAACTCACTAAAGAAAAATGTTTTAAGTAAAACATTTTTTTTCTTTTTAGAAAAGAAATCGAAATTCTTTCGAAATTTAATGATTAGAAGAGCGGCGGATAATAAGGATCCGCACAAAAGAGTTGCATAGCTTAGTAACATCATACTGACATGCATCATTAACCACTGAGATTGTAGAGCAGGTACTAGTATTGTGGATTGATGCATTTCAGTTAAAAGACCCGACGTGGCAAAGCCTTGCGTTAAAATAGTACTTGGCGTAGTTATTGTGCTTAAATCATTTTTAGAGTTCTGTATCTTAGGAATCGTATGAAGAATATACAGAGCCCATGAAAGGAAGATCAATGACTCATATAAATTACTTAATGGAAAATGTCCCGAAGAAGCCCAACGAGAAACTAAGAATCCTGTTATAGATAAAAAAGTTGCTATCATTCCTTTTTCTGACGAATCATGTAATCCCCCAAGTTCACGAACTAATAAGGTTATCAAATGAATCGTAATCACAATTGAAATAGTTGAGAAAGAGATATGAGTTAGTATATGTTCTAAAGTTGCAAATAGCATAAGGAGAAGGTCCCATTACAAAATTGGAAATTTCGAATTGAATCCATTTTCTAATCTATTGTATTCTTTTTCGAGAATGCCGCCACTCGGACTCGAACCGAGATGCTTGAGCACTGCTTCCTAAGAGCAGCGTGTCTACCAATTTCACCATGGCGGCTAACTTGAAATAATGGAGAACTTAAAAGAATAATAGTTATTCTCTGGCAAATCGTCGAGATTGGGAGAGTCCATAGAATTTAGGAACATTAGAATCTTCATTAAAATAGACTTCGTTTGGTAGTATCATTGCGGATTTTTTTAACAAAAAACTCTTGCTTTGCTCAATAGAAACAAAGCTTGAAAGAGTTGGAACTGTTTTTTCTCAGTTGCAAGATAGAACTAATTTTTTCTAATTAGTTTCTCATTGAAATTATTTCAAATCTTTCAATGCAATGGACAAAATCCAAAAAACCTTTTCTATCTATCCATTAGAATTTCTAGAATTTCATCATTAAATACAAAGAATTTTGTATTTTAGCAAAATTTCTAGAATGAAAGCCTTTATTCTCTTATTAATACGATTTACCAAGCCTAAACCAATTTATTTGTGGATTTTGGATAAGATAGGTAGAAGGTGTAAGTCCTATTGCAAGAATACTCTACTTTTCATAATAGAATCCTCATATTTTATTATGAGGATTCTATTATGAAAAGTTCGTTGATAGGAAAAGAATACTTAGGACACAGTATAGCAAAAACTTTTGTTCTATATATCAGAGGGGTTAGTTCTAAGAATATTGTACCGAGGAATTCGACACATAAAAGTACATTCATTAATTAATCCGAATTATTCATATTAAATAATTGGAATTTCTTTTGGATAGGTCAATTCAAATTATTCCAAAACCAGATTATTTGTTTGTTGCCCAGAAAAACCCTTTGGTTTTGGATGCTCGCTGCCGCTGGAAAATGATCTTGATTTTGCTAAAGAATAAGATTGTACTATGGAAAAATAAGTCTTTTTCTTCCAAAGATTTTTACGAATACGCTTTTTTGACATCGAAGTACGTTTTTTTGGAACTGCCATTTAAAAAGGAGATTACTTTTTTCTAGTTGTATGTGAAAGACATCTATTGCCGCAAATCAATCCTTCTTTCTGCTTTTTCTTAGAAATCAATCCTTCTTTCTGCTTTTTCTTAGTATTTATACTTAGATACTGAACTGAAATTCTGAATTCTTTTTTATTTCATTTTCTCTAATGCGGATAAGACAAGAATTTTTTAGCATATTTTTCATTTAGCATATTTTTCATATATATTTTGGATTTTGTTTTAATAATATAGAATATATACAAAGGTTTTCTATTTAAATCAATTTATATATCAAGTATAATTCATATATAGATATATGGTACGGGGGTCTATCCCCCATATAAGATGGGGGGATAAAAGGAAGGGAAAATTCAAATAGTTAATTAAGTTCAGAATGGTATTCCATAATTGAATTCCAATCAAAACAAAAAAAAATAGTTAGTCTCTTAAACAAGACATTCTATAAAACTTAGGTAATTCTAGTCATTAGGATTTCTGTTCTATATGAAGTAAGGAATATTCGAGAATTTCCTATAAACATAGGTTTTCATTGGAATTCAATCAATCAGTTACGAAACATGAGAGTTGCTTCATCTTCATTGTAATAGAAAGAAATACAAAAATGAATAAAAAAATGAATAGAAAGTAAAATGATTCAATCCTTTTTTATATTTTAATAAATATCCTTCTTTAGATAATAACTAAGTAACAAAGTTATTTGATTAACTTTTTGAATTTAACCAAGTAAACCCATTCTTCATTTTTGATTATTTCAATGAGAGAAATTTGGAAAAATGAAGAATTCCAGTATTTTTTTTTTTTTTTTTTTTTTTTTTTTATTCCTTCAGAAAGAGATAAGAATTGGTTTGGTGAATCGGAAACAATTTTATTTTCTAAAAAAATTGAAGTAAAAATTTCCATTTCTTTTCTTATGGAACATACATATCAATATGCATGGGTAATCCCTCTTCTCCCACTTCCAGTTATTATGTCAATGGGGTTTGGACTTATTCTTATTCCGACAGCAACAAAAAATCTTCGTCGAATATGGGCTTTTCCTAGTGTTTTACTCTTAAGTATAGCTATGGTATTCTCAGTTCACCTATCTATTCAACAAATAAATGGAAGTTCTATCTATCAATATCTATGGTCTTGGACCGTCAATAATGATTTTTCCTTAGAATTTGGATACTTGATCGACCCGCTTACTTCTATTATGTTAATACTAATTACTACAGTAGGAATCCTCGTTCTTATTTATAGTGACGATTATATGTCTCACGATGAAGGATATTTGAGATTTTTTGTTTATATAAGTTTTTTCAATACTTCCATGTTGGGATTGGTTACTAGTTCCAATTTGATACAAATTTATTTTTTTTGGGAACTTGTGGGAATGTGTTCCTATTTATTGATAGGCTTTTGGTTTACACGGCCAATTGCAGCGAGTGCTTGTCAAAAAGCTTTTGTAACTAATCGTGTAGGGGATTTTGGTCTGTTATTAGGAATTTTAGGTTTTTTTTGGATAACAGGTAGTTTAGAGTTTCGGGATTTGTTCAAAATAGCTAATAACTGGATTCCTAATAATGGGATTAATTCCTTACTTACTACTTTGTGTGCTTTTTTATTATTCCTTGGTGCAGTTGCAAAATCTGCACAATTCCCTCTTCACGTATGGTTACCCGATGCTATGGAAGGACCCACTCCCATTTCGGCTCTTATACACGCAGCAACTATGGTTGCTGCGGGGATTTTTCTTCTAGCTCGACTTCTTCCTCTTTTCATATCCCTACCCTTAATAATGAGTTTCATTTCTTTAGTAGGTACAATAACACTCTTCTTAGGAGCTACTTTAGCTCTTGCTCAGAGAGATATTAAAAGAAGCTTAGCCTATTCTACAATGTCTCAATTGGGTTATATGATGTTAGCTCTAGGTATAGGTTCTTATCAAGCTGCTTTATTCCATTTGATCACTCATGCTTATTCTAAAGCTTTATTGTTCTTGGGATCCGGATCCGTTATTCATTCAATGGAACCTCTTGTTGGATATTCACCAGATAAAAGTCAGAATATGGTTCTTATGGGTGGTTTAAGAAAATACGTTCCAATTACAAGAACGACTTTTTTATGGGGTACGCTTTCTCTTTGTGGTATTCCACCTCTTGCTTGCTTCTGGTCCAAAGATGAAATCCTTAGTAATAGTTGGTTGTATTCACCCTTTTTTGGAATAATAGCCTCTTTTACTGCAGGATTAACTGCGTTTTATATGTTTCGGATATATTTACTTACTTTTGATGGGTACCTGCGTGTTCATTTTCAAAATTACAGTAGCACTAAAGAGGGCTCGTTGTATTCAATATCCTTATGGGGAAAAAGGATACCCAAAGGAGTGAATAGAGATTTCATTTTATCAACAACGAAGAGTGGAGTTTCTTTTTTTTCACAAAATATATCCAAAATTCATGGTAATACAAGAAATAGGATAGGGTCCTTTAGTACTTCCTTTGGGGTTAAAAACACTTTTGTCTATCCTCATGAAACGGGAAATACTATGCTATTCCCTCTTTTTATATTACTGCTTTTTACTTTGTTCATTGGATCCATAGGAATCCATTTTGATAATGGAGTAATGGATAATGGAATAGCGGAGTTAACCATATTATCAAAGTGGTTAACTCCCTCAATAAGCTTTTTCCAGGAAAGTTCTAATTCTTCCATAAATTCATATGAATTTATCACTAATGCAATTTCTTCTGTAAGTCTAGCTATGTTTGGTCTATTCATAGCATATATCTTCTATGGATCTGCTTATTCTTTTTTTCAGAATTTATATTTTAAAAATTCCCTTGTAAAAGAGAGTCCGAAAAAGTCTTTTTTGGATCAAGTAAAAAAAAAGATATACAGTTGGTCATATAATCGTGGTTATATAGATATTTTCTATACTAGGGTCTTTACCCTGGGTATAAGAGGATTAACCGAACTAACGCAGTTTTTCGATAAGGGTGTCATTGATGGAATTACCAATGGGGTAGGTCTTGCTGGTTTTTGTATAGGAGAAGAAATTAAATATGTAGGGGGAGGGCGAATATCGTCTTATTTATTCTTTTTTTTATGTTATGTATCCGTGTTCTTATTCTTTTTTCTTTCTTAACTTAAGGAATTCCCCTGTCTCCTGCCTAAAGAGCCCCTTATTCCCCTTCCTATCTCCTTCTACCATCTCTCTCCCTTTTCTACCATCTCTCTCTTTCTATCTCCCTCCTAAGGTAAGTATTGTATAATAGTTCGGTTTTCCGCGATTTTTTCCATTCCTCTGTGTAAATACCCTAATATGGGTTCACAATCAATAACATCTTCACCATCGAGAGTAACGATCAGTCGAAGAACACCATGCATTGATGGGTGGTGAGGGCCCATATTGACTATCATGAGATCTTTTCTTGTAAGCGGTAGACTCATATCCTTTCTTCCTTAATTCATTATTCCATGAAAATGGATTATTCCATGAATTCCTCAAAACGAGGCTCATCAAAATGAAAAATCTAAGACTACTATAAGACTACTAATAAAATAAGAAAAAAATTCGAACGATTAAATTACTTCTCCCTAATATCCAACTGACTGATTAATTTCTTATAACGTACTCTATTTTTCTTTGCCAAATAAGCTAGCAAACGTTGACGTTTTCCCAAAAGTCTTCGTAGACCTCTTTCCGATGAAAAATCTTTTTTGTGTAATTCCAAATGTGAAGCAAGTCTCCGTATCTTATTGGTGAAACTGAATACTTGAAATTCAACAGAACCCCTGTTTTCTTCTTTTTCTTCTTTAACCATAAATCCAAAAATTTTTCTACCTCCTTTCTTTTTCTTGTATTTTTCTGATCAGGAAAAATACAAAATTATGTCAGTTATTTTGAAGTTATTCTAATCTCGTACACACAAAAATTTGCAATTATTCATCTACTACTGGAATTTGGATTTATTTTATCGATGCAAATTGGATTTGGATAGAAGGGTACATTCTTTTATTTTAGATAGAAGAAATGTTTCTTCTATCTAAAATAAAAGAATTTTGCTGATTTATTTATTGCTATATCCAATTTATGGAATTGATACACCATTTAATTGATATCGTTTAGCAAAATGAAACACAGCATATGCATCCATCTTTCGGCTCGAGAATTTCACTGGATAGAGATATGGTATAAGAAATAGGCTATTAAGTAACTCTAAATGAATTGTGGATACATCTGTATCCTTAACATACTGAAACGACTGCCATTATTCGTATCAAACCAATAGCGATTCATACAAGCTAAATCTTCTAATCAATGGTGGGCCAATAATGAATTTTTTTGCATATGTATTAAGACGCTTGGCCTGATTTCGAAATTGTCCAGAGTTTTTTATGTTGTTTTCATTGCAAAATGATGGATCTCCTTCCGTAACTTTCCAATTACGAGTACGAGAATTGAAAGACATGAAAATTCTCAATTCTCTACGGCGTCTAGGAGATAGATAGAATATTTTCAGGAACAAGAAAATCAGAAGAATCTTTCTCTCTATTCACTACCATTCCTCGTCTTCGACTTCTATTAGTTTCTTTTCTTCTTTAATGCAATAGCTATAGTTTGATATAGAATCCATTTCTCAAAGTAATGGAAACCATTCTCTTATAGGAAATGCTTCGAAAATCGCTATTCCATCTTTTAGGTATCGTGAAAAGTGATACCTGTGAAGATCGTGCATTTCAGTCACATTCAGATCCGTTTTTCGAGTCCATGATATAACCAAATTGGATGGATCTTCCACCCGTTTAGCTAAGAAAGAATAGATGCAGAGGTGGATAATAGATCGATATGAAGATCATGAGCTGCCCCATAATGAAACCGCCAGTAGTCGCGAATATCTCCTTCTTCCCTAATCCAAGATTGGAGAAAGAAGATCTAAGAGGGACCTATGGAGAATGTGGTCAGAAATCCATAATAGAGTCCGACCACAACGACCGAATTAATTATCCTCATCGAGAAACTTAGACTACTAAGTAGAAAAGATTTGAAAATCATGGCATGGGTCTCCTTTTTTTCTTTCTTTAGAGTTTTCTATATGCACAATTTCTCGATGTTTCGATGAGAATTTCTTGACTTTCCATATATAGAAAGAGATAGACTATAAATGACATCTCTTATGTAAATAAGACCAAAGGGATGGATATTAAATGATAGGAAGTGCTAGGAAGTGAAATAGAATGAAATAGAGCCACTTTGGGCTTCCCTATGAAATGAGGCATGGAACGGAGTCACTACGAAGAAATTCCGGGAGTTACGAAAGAAGCTTCGGACTCATATTGTTCATGGGTTGAGAGCGGGAGTTGAACTCTAGGAGATCGAATCTCCCCTTGTTCCTCAGTAGCTCAGTGGTAGAGCGGTCGGCTGTTAACTGACTGGTCGTAGGTTCGAATCCTACTTGGGGAGATTTGATTCATTCTTTAATGTAAGAATAAAGAATTGAATTAAAGGGCTTGCTTTGACCCTTAG